TACGAAGGTTTTGTAGATGTGTCTCCGAGTATTCCTTGATCATTTCGTCCAAGAGGGCGAGTTCCTCTAATTCTATGAATTTTTCTAGAATACTCTTTTCTTGACTATCATTCAAAAAGATTTCGGATTGCCTAGTATTCCACCAATTAGTAACCCAAGATTCCAAACTTTTATTAACTGAGAGAGAAATCCACCAGGGCAAAAAGACAAGAGATGCAAGATATAAAAGAGGAGTGAACGTTTTCTTTTTTGCCATTTTTTCATCTGTGAATTGGTAATGAACCCACCTCGTTCGTCGACTCTATGCTATGAGATCTAATATTTCTCTCACGCATGAGTTCTATTACAAGGTATCGAGCCAATGAATCTATTCACTGTTTTTTATTTGTGATTTCATGGTGAGTCTTTGAATCTAGAAATAATACAGAAATAGACTCAAAATTCACTTCGAATTCGAATGAAGAAATAATAAAATAAAAGAAAGAATAAAAAAATATTGTTTCCAGATATCCCAATTGTTCAAATTCGAAGCAAGTATCTCCTTTCGATGAATGCCCGAAAGAACCACTTTAAGTATTTAATTTAAGTAATGAATATGATTAAGGTGTTGAGACGACAGAACTCCTTTTCTATCATTCTATCAAAAAATCCAGTATTTCAAAAAAATTTCACTGACTATGAGTAGTCAGGAATAGAATAATTGAGGGGAATTTCTGAAAAATATTGTGATGATGAAAAATGCGCGGCAAACCAAGACAGAAATTGGTTAGTTCTCATTATAAGTTATAAGAAATCCAACTTTTTGGTCATTAAGGAGCACAAAAGAAAGTATAAAAAGAAACGTCGATTGACAAAAACGAAATAATTTACAAGATATGATCGATCTGAATTTAAAGTCTCAATTCCAACAAATCTTGGACTTAAATAAAAAATATATTTTTGCTTTCGAAACGGTTTTATATATGAGATGAATCTATTATTTCAATTTGTTTGTTACTTATTTTGTTAGTGAATTGAGGTATGTAGGTTTCAATACACATAAAAGACCCGAGAAGGTTTTGTTTTCTAGTCTTTTATGTGTATGTCTGCTTTGGCTTGAATGATCGTTCTGAAGAAACTTCAGTTAAGTTATGTTATAGAAAAAAGAAAGGGGATTCTTGAGTTTTTTCCCTCCTGCTAAGAAATAAGAAAGCATTCATTCTTCAGCCCATTTCTCAAAATACTTCAATTGGTACACGCAAGAAATAGGCCAATTCAGCAGCTTTTTGTTCAATTTCCCGTGGAGTCAAATTCTCATCAGTACGAGTCAAAGGAATGGCCCCCTGACCTCTGATGTCCATATAAAGGACACGACGAGCATAAAGACCCTCTTTAACTTCTATTCTGATGGACTGAATATCCTTTATAAAGAATCGGAGGCAGATGCGACGATTTTTTCCAGGAAATCCCCAACGAAAAATACACACTATTCCTTCTTTTCTATCGAATCGATCATAACCACTACCTACATTCCACGAAATTGTGGACCACAAATAGGAACTAATAAAGAGACCTGCGATCCCATAGAAAGACATCACGAGCCCTTGTGGAAAAAAAACGATTTGCTGAGACGGAAATAAAGATGTAAAATTTCTACCAAAATAACTGGAAGTTCCAACCAATAAGAATCCTAATGAACCTAAAAAAAGGATAACGGCCCAGCAGAAATTACTTGTTTTTCGAGACCCCGTTATAGGTTCTATCCATATATGTTCTGATCGACAACTCATACTTGATCCGGTTGCATTTTATTGGAATTGAGAGAATACCCCAAATTCATTTGACTTGACTCTTTTTGTTTCCGAAGTCACTCTCATCAACTAGCACTAGTTTGATGTGAACCTTTAGGAGTAATTCATCAAATTGGTTAGATCTAAAATAATAACACATCCTTTCTCGTATGATCCCACTATAGATATCGACATACATACTATAGATATCGACATACATATAGATACGCCGACTTTTTATTTCGGCCATCCGGCAATCCTGATCTTTTTGAAAATAACTAGAATTCATTTACCCATATATCATGTTTCTGCAGGCATAAGATTCCTTTAATCTTCGACAGAAGCCATATGTTATATCATATTCCACTAAATAGATATCTGTGTTATGATACGAGTCTAAGTTTTGAAAAAAAAAATGGATGAGATTTTGTCCTACTGGATCTAAACAATCTTATTTTTTTGAACATGAAGAGATAAAGAAGCCATTGCAATTGCCGGAAATACTAGGCCCACCAAAGGCACAAAAACAGAGGGAAAGTTGAAAGTTGTCATAGAATGGGTACCCCGATTGACTATTTGTACTTAATTATTATTTAGAAAGATATCTCTATGAAATTCTTATTAATATTCTTAATTATTCTTAATTAAGAATTCCATTTCTTAATAAACTTATTAATAAGTATTTCGAAAATTGGAATTCGAATTAGTCTAGATCTAAGTATATATCTAAGAGAGTATATACTGGACTTATTCATCTTTCTACATGACAAATATGTATGATAATCACCTTTCTTATTATTCTTTATTTTTTCCTCGTCTTTTGCTCTTGTCTCCCAATTTTCATTTAATAAAGAAAAAGTTTCCTACAAATTATCGAAGGGTTCGTTAGAATCCGATCCAACAGGGATTCTTAGTCAAAATGAAATTCTCAAGAGAAGAGATAGAGAAAGAGAAAGATAGATATAGATTCTTTCTACAATCTACAATTAGATCTTATGTCAACAAAGAAAATTCCATTTGTCTTATTTTTACTTGGAGTTCAAAAAACTAACTACTTGTTTGCTACAAATAAAATAATTGAACTTAATGTTCTGTTCTACTCGAGTGGATTTTGATTCAAAGGAAAGAAACCGTGGACCCGAAATAACTCATTCAGAACATTTTTTAAAGTATTACGTGGTACGACTAGATCGAATAACCCCTTCTCGAATAAATATTCCGTCTCTTGTGAACCTTCAGGTACTTCTTTATTCAATGTTAGTTCAATTACCCTTTTACCCGCAAATGCAATATAGGCATCGGGTTCGGCAAGAACGATATCCCCCAACATACCAAAACTGGCTGTCACCCCACCGGTAGTAGGAGATGTAAGGATTGATACATAGAATAACTTTTGAATTGTTTGAAAATCATATAAAACAGAAGATATTTTAGCCATTTGCATCAAGCTCAAACTTCCTTCTTGCATGCGTGCCCCCCCGGAAGCACACACTATAATAAGAGGTAGAGATTGATTAGTGGCATACTCAATCAAACGGGTTATTTTTTCCCCGACTACGGATCCCATACTACCCCCCATAAACCCAAACTCCATAACCCCCATTGCTACGGGAATACCATTTAATTGGCCTATACCGGTTTGAATAGCCTCAGTTAATCCTGTCTTTTTTTGATAAGAATTGATACGATCTATATAAGGATCCTCCTCCGAATGAAATTCAATGGGATCCAGAGAGGCCATCTTTTCATTCATAGGATCCCAAGTATCCGGATCGACCAAAAGTTTGATTCTCTCTGAACTATTCATTTTCAAATGAGATCCACATCCTTCACAAATATACAATTTTTCTTTCAAAAATCTCTTATAATTTAATGTATAACACTCCTCGCATAGAACCCACAAATGTTTGTATTTGTGAGTGTAATTCTTCCTAGGATTAGGATCACTTTCTGTTTGAGTGGAATCCTCAAAAACAGGATCACTTTCTGTTTGAGTGGAATCCTCAAAAAAAGGATCACTTTCTGTTTGAGTGGAATCCTCAAAAAAAGGATCACTTTCTATGAAGAAATCCTCCTCATCAGAATCGAAATCCTCCTCATCAGAATCGAAATCCTCAGAATCGAAATCCTCCTCAGAATCAGGATCCTGTTTTTTGATGAAATCCGCCTCCGGATCAGGATCAGGTTCTATGAAGAAATCCTCTTCAGGATCAGGATCATGTTCTTTGAAGAAACCCTCCTCTTGTTTTTTGAAAAAATCCTCCTCTTGTTTTTTGAAAAAATCCTCCTCTTGTTTTTTGAAAAAATCCTCCTCTTGTTCTTTGAAGAAGAACAACACTGCCCATTGCTTGACTTAGTCCACGGTTGTGCTCCAATTTCAACAATACAAAATTGCACCACAACTGTTTCAACGAATAAACCCTACGATGTCTGAAAAATACATCTGAATACCTTTTTAATTTTCGTGCAGTCATGGGACTCACCTCCTCTCCTAGATGGCTCTTTATTAGCCTATTATATTAGTTTATAGTTTAAAAGATTTTTATTCTCCCTGTAGAATTAAGTAAGTAGACCTGTAGTGTAGACCTGTAACCCTGCAGCCCTGTAGCCCTGTAATGTAACACTGTAGACCTGTAACACTGTAGTGTAGACCTGTAACCCTCTAGACCTGTAACCCTGTAGACCTATAACACTGTAACCCTCTAGACCTATAACCCTCTAGACCTGTAACCCTCTAGACCTATAACACTGTAACCCTGTAGACCTGTAACACTGTAGTGTAGACCTGTAACCCTCTAGACCTATAACCCTCTAGACCTATAACCCTCTAGACCTGTAACCCTCTAGACCTATAACCCTCTAGACCTGTAACCCTCTAGACCTATAACCCTGTCAAATTTACAGTAAAATTCTAGAATGAAAGGGTTAGATTGGCACTCGAACTTAACCCCCTATGGAATTCCCGCTCATTTGGGTTAGAGCGGGAAGGGGGGAGGGGGAGGTTGGCACTTTCCTAAAATTCTAAACTATAGAATTTAAGGCTTAATTCCGACTCAATTGGATTAGAGTGGAGAGGTTACTATTTTGTAATGCGAAACCCGTCCGTCTTGTTTTTTGAAAAAATCCTCCTCTTGTTTTTTGAAAAAATCCTCCTCTTGTTTTTTGAAAAAATCCTCCTCTTGTTCTTTGAAGAAATCCTCCTCAGGATCAGGATCAGGATCATGTTCTTTG